ATTATTATGTTTTTGAAGACTTGAATCTATTGATTAATTCATAGTTTCTGTCGTTTCTCCAAAATATTAACTCTTACGAAAAACAAGAAATAAGGAATCAATCGATTTTTGGATAATCCATATTATTATATTATATGGATTTATATTTATACAGATAAAACTATACAGATAAAACAGATAAAAATTTATACAGATAAAACAGATAAAACATCCTGCAAATCATTTTTATACTAATAGAACCTTACTCTCTCAAAAATCTAAAGATAAAATAAAAACTGTGATGAGATAATAAATAAGAATTTGGATGTGCGTCAAAATCTAATCTGCTTTTCAACCGGGAGGGTCAAAGTTTTTTTTGTTTGAATCATTTTTCTTTTATTAAGTTATAAGTTGAAAAGTTCATTAAATAATTGAAGAAGTTCTATTTATTCAATGAATTACTCCCCCCTAACCCCTTTCGTTTGTCCACTACTTCTTATAAATCTAAACAAAAGGTTTCGATAAACCCGAAAAAGAAGGAATAGTAATCTTTGACGAACAGACGAAGGGGATAAAAAATTATTATTATTTCAATACAAGACGACACAAGAAAGGATTTTCCGACCTTTCTTGTGTCGAGTAGAAGCTTAGGAAGAATAGTAATTCCTACTGGTGGAAGTATTTTTTTCTTCCGTTTACCCCGACCATTCCTTGTATTCTCTTCCTTTGTATTTGTATTCCTATTGTCTATTACTAGGAATGGGATGGATACAAGTAATGAATTCAAGACATCCTGCGAAAACAGTATAAACAAAGCAAGCAAAAAGGTTTACAGAATTTTTTGATCATACAGAATTGTAGAATTGTATCGATCGGAAATAAAAAAATTCGGCGCTTTTTACCAGCTCCGTGGTAAAGAATCTATGGATCTAGAAATTCATTTCGTACAATTGAACCTTTTCAAACTGTTTCTTTTTAAGAACCAAAAAAATTTGTGCCAAAATAACGGATGCCAAGAAGAACAAAAGGCCTTGGATGCGTAATGGATCTTGAAGCACTATTTCCGCATCTCCCTGACCAAATCCTCCCACATTAGGATTGCTTGTTAATGGTTGATCAAGCTTGATGGATTCACCCTCTGAAACAAGAAGTTCTGGTCCTGGAGGTATAATATCAACCCCTTGATGTCCATCCGATGCATCAACTATGGTTATTTCATATCCCCCCTTTTCTTTACGTACTATTCTACTTACTATTCCTGCTGATGTCGCATTATAGACTGTATTGTTACTCTTGCTCCCATCCGGATAAATCTGACCCCTTCCCCTATTCCCACCTACATATATGGGATATTTTAAGAAGTGAACGTCTTTTTTCGTAGCAGGGTCGGGGGAGAGAATGGGAAAGACAATTTCACTATATTTCTGACCGGGAACAGGACCTATCACAAGAATATTTTTTTTAGTAGGACGATAACTCTGAAAAGCTAGATTTCCCGTCTTTTCTTTCATTTCGGGAGAAATACGATCTGGGGGGGCTAATTCGAATCCCTCGGGTAAAATAAGAACAGCCCCCACATTCAAAGCCCCCTTTTTACCATTAGCAAGAACTTGTTTCAGTTGCATATCATAAGGGATTCGAACAACTGCTTCAAATACAGTATCAGGAAGCACAGCTTGCGGAACTTCAATATCCACGGGCTTATTAGCTAAATGGCAATTGGCACATACAATTCGTCCAGTTGCTTCTCGTGGATTTTCATAACCCTGCTGCGCAAAAATGGGATATGCATTTGAAATAGATGCCCGAGTTATTACATATATCATAATCGATACAGAAATGGATCGAGTCATCTGTTCCTTTACCCAAGAAAAAGTATTTCTATTTTGCATGGTCCAATCGTTGATCCCGGAATTTCTACAATAAATTAGAAAGGTAGCTAGCTAGTATAGTTCCCTATCCACGAGTCTGCCATTGTACTGGAATAATTGTACAAATATAGGACGAATAACTTGACCAGGTAAACAGGTAGAAGTATAAAGAATCAGTAAGATTGAAAATACTTTCCTTATACACGAAGAAACATTCTAATTTGATTCATATCATTCAATGAATGAGTTCTTCATTCATTCATTGAATGATAAATGACTACAAGTGAAGGAGATACACGATTTAAATAATGGAAGATCCAATATTTCACAATTGTATCTAGAATAACTGGAAAAGTGGAAACAAGACCAGATATAATTTGATCATTATGAGCCAATCCAAAATCGTTGTAGACCGAACCAATTATAAGTTCCCAACCATGGGTCGAGTGAAATCCAATCCATAAATCAGTAACTAAAAGAATTGAAAAAGCTTTTATTGTGTCACTTAAATTATAGAGAAATTCCTGAACCCAAGAATTAAGAATTCTAAGTTCTTCATTACCCAGAATAAAATAACCACTTAGAATAGCGAAACATATTATATTTGTCGAGAAATGCAAAATGATATGTAGATTATACTCATTGTGTGTTTTGATCAATTGTATCGTTTCCTTGTGTATTTCTATACGAAGCTTTTGTATATGTGTGTCCGGGTACTCCTTTATCATTTCGTCCAACAGGAATAGTTCTTCTAATTCTATGAATCTGTCTAGAATGTTTTTCTCTTGAATATTATTCAAAAAAGTTTCGGATTGCCGGGTATTCCACCAATTAGTAATCCAAGGTTCCAGACTTTTCTTAAATGAGAGAGAGACCCACCAGGGCAAAAATACTATAGATATGAGATATGGGAGGGAAGTCAATGTGTGTGTGTGTTTTTTTTCATTTTGTATATGTGAATTGTTAATGAATTTACTTCATTCGTCTATTCTATCTGATATTTCTCCGAAGCACGAATTCTATAACAAGGTATCGAACCTATAAATCTATTCCCATTTTTGTCTTAAAATTTCGTCCTTGGATCTAGATATAGAAATAGAATAAGGGTCCTTTTCGGCTAAGATATATATAGAATTCCCGGAGATATCTCAATTGGGAAAATTCGAACTAATTTCATCTAAATTTGATTATATCCGTTCGATGAATACTCGAAAACCTACTGGAAGTCACGAATATTCGTCGGATTTCGAGACGAAAAAACTCCCCTCGCATCAATTCATTATTTAGAAATGAATCACCATATAACCAAAGCCCGGAAATAACGTATTAATTAAAATTCTTGAACCTAAAAAGAAAAATTCTATATTACGATTACAAAATCCAAGTTCGGATATATTTGATGAAGCATACTTATTAGATTCTAATTATAGTAGATAATACTTTTGACTAGTATAAAATATAAAATGACTAGTATAAAATATAAAATGACTAGTATAAAATATAAAATGACTAGTATAAAATATAAAATGACTAGTATAAAATATAAAATGACTAGTATAAAATATAAAAAAATGGAGTTGGTTTACAAAAAATTGCTTTTGATTATAGTTGTTGTTCCATATACGTTCTCCTGCTTTTGTTTTATTCTATGTGGTCTCCTCGACAACGGAACGGGAAAAAATTTAATATGTTTCGCTCGAATGAACATTCTGCGGAAACTTAAGTTGTCTTAAAAGGGGAATTCACAAGTGTCTTTTCTCATGCTGGGAAGACATTTATTCTTCAGTTCATTTCAAAATATTTCAATTGGTACGCGCAAGAAATAGGCCGATTCAGCAGCTTTTTGTTCAATTTCTCGTGGAGTCAAATTATCATCAGTACGAGTCAATGGAATGGCTCCCTGGCCTCTGATTTCCATATAAAGGACACGACGAGGATAAAGACCCTCTTTAATCTCCATTCTAATGGATTGTATATCTCTCATAAGGAAACGAAGGAAAATGCGACGATTTATTCCCGGAAATCCCCAACGAAAAATACATACTATTCCTTCTTTTCTATCAAAGCGGTCATAACCACTACCTACATTCCACGAAATTGTGCACCACAAATAGGAGCTAATGAATAGACCTGCAATCCCATAAAAAGACATCACAATCCCTTGTGGAAAAAAAATTATTTGCTGAGATGGAAATACGGATATCAGATTCCTACCAAGATAACTGGAAGTTCCAACCACTAAGAACCCTAGTGAACCTAAAAAAAGGATACAGGCCCAACAAAAATTACTTGTTTTCCGAGACCCCGTTATAAGTTCTATCCATATATGTTCTGATTGCCAGTTCATACTATACTAGATCCGCTTGCATTCGATTGGAATTGAGAGAATAACCAAAATGAATTTGACTTTACTTCTATTGATCCCGAAGTAACTCTCATCAACTAGCACTATTTTGATGGAAACCATCAGGAGTAATTGGTTATATACGTTGACTTTTTATTTAAAATATTCGCCAATCCATTCATTTTTTACCAGCTATATCCATATATATGCATTTACGCGGATATCATGTGTCCGTATGCATAACAAACAGTTCTTTCCTTTGTGTTCGAAAAGAGCCACATATCGTACCATATTAAACTAAATAAATATATGTATTATGATCCCGTTATGATACCATGTTCAAATAAATTGATGAGAATTGGTTCCGTCGGATCTATACAATCTTATTTTTTTGGACATGAAGAAATAAAGAAGCCATTGCAATTGCCGGAAATACTAGGCCCACTAAGGGCACAAAAATGGAGGGTAAGTTGAGATCTGTCATAGAACGGGTGCCCCTTTCTTTATACCTATTATAAAGATATCTTATCATAAAGATATCTATTTATAAGTAATATTAATGAAATCTATTATAAGTGCAAGGAATGTCGAATTAAATGAAGTGTACCTAATTCATATTTCATTTTCAAAATGAATTTTTTAATTATTCTTCTCCCATCCTTATCTTCTTTCTAATAAGGAGTTTTTTTTATTAGTATGAACTAAATATAAATACTTGTTCGCTACAAATAATTGAATTTAGTGCTCTACTTTAATTTCAATTTCCTTCATTTTGATTCAAGGGAAAGAAACCGTGTAGTTGAAATAGCTCACTCAGAACACCTTTTAAAGGATTACGTGGTACGATTGAGTCGAATAAGCCCTTCTGGAATAAATACTCAGCTGATTGTGAACCCTCGGGTACTGTCTTATTCAATGTTTGTTCAATTACTCTTTTACCCGCAAATGCAATGTAGGCATTTGGTTCAGCAATAATAACATCTCCCAACATACCAAAACTGGCTGTTACTCCACCGGTTGTAGGAGATGTAAGGATTGAGACATAGAATAACTTTTTATTTGATTGATAATTATGTAAAACAGAAGAGATTTTAGCCATTTGCATCAAGCTCAAACTTCCTTCTTGCATACGTGCTCCTCCGGAAGCACACACAATAATGACAGGTAGAGATCGATTAGTCGCATACTCGATCAAACGGGTGATTTTCTCGCCAACTACGGATCCCATACTACCCCCCATGAACTCAAAATCCATAACCCCAATTGCTATTGGAATACCGTTTAGTTGACCTACGCCCGTTTGAACAGCTTCAGTTAAACCCGTCTTTCTTTGATAAGAATCGATACGATCTCTATAAGGTTCTTCCTCTGAATGAAATTCGATGGGGTCCATAGAGACCATATCTTCATCCATAGGATCCCAAGTGCCCGGATCAATCGAAAGTTCAATTCTATCTGAACTGCTCATTTTCAAATGATATCCACACTCTTCACAAATATTCATTTTTGACTTAAAAAATTTTTTATAATTTAATCCATAACAATTTTCGCATTGAACCCATAAATGTCTGTATTTTTGATTTATATTGAAATCACTGTCATTGTCATTGTCATTGTCATTGTCATTGTCATTGTCATTGTCATTGTCATTGTCATTGTCATTGTCATTGTCATTGTCATTGTCATTGTCATTGTCATTGTCATTGTCATTGTCATTGTCATTGTCATTATCATTGTCATTACTATTCGTTCTTATACTAGTACTAGAACTCCCGCTTTCACTACCACTTACACTTTCCGTACAAATGAAACTATAAATATAACTGTCACTAGAATTGTCGGTACCACCTGAAATAGAACTATTAATACTGACTTCAAAACGAAGATAACTATCAATGCAACTATTAATGTGATTAGTCCAACTAGATTGAGTATCATACATGTAATGATAATTGTAGTGATTATTACTATTAGACCCACTATTCAAATAATTAGAAAAAACACTTTCTAGTTCACTCAGAAAAGAACTACCATTGTCAATCTCAAAAATCTGATTTTCAATATCAAAATATACAGAATAACTGTCACCATTACTATCCCTAACTAAAAAAGTGTCGTCCGAGATAAAACTCCAAATATTCCTGATATCAAATAAATAATCAACATTACGGAAAGTATAACTGCTACTATTACTCCAATGGGGAATGTTTTTCCCCGTATCCGTTTTAATAGGCTCTTCACTTCCACTGGTATGTCCAATAGCATCAGAACTATATATTGATTTATTCAGCCCACACCTATGTTCTAGCTTTTCGTTAAACAACATCAATTCGTTAATCAACATCAAATTGAACCACCATTTTTCCATAGAGTCTTCCCGCCCCCTATTTTATGAAAATACAATAGATGAATAGTCATTCGATAAAGAATCATTTTACTATTTTTTTTTATTTCCTATCAAAATGAAGCATATGGATCCAATCATTAGGATTGTTAACTAACAACGGGTGAGTATTGAAAGAAATGATTCTTATTTTTGGAGAATCCGGGGTATCCACTTCGATATATATTATGATCGAATCTTTTCCTCAATTTAAAATAGAAAGACAGGTTTCTCTCATGTCATGTACAAATTATCAATAACAAGATAAATAGTTGTTTCTTTTCTTCCTATAAAATGCAGAATTCATTCTCGTATAATCTCTATCCTATAATAAAATAATACGTTTCTATTGCAACATGGAACTAAAAAGACAATATACAGGGTGGGTAGAAGGAGCCCTCCCCTGGCTTGATCTCTAGTCTGAACCTACGGGATATAAAATGATCCACGAATCCCAAGGATCCATCGGATTCATTTTATTATGTACCTAACAATAAACAATAAAAGTATTGGGTTATTTACTCTTCAATCTTATCTTGTATTTAGATCTTGTGTATATACATATAGGTAAGATCTGTACAGATGTATCTGTACATATGAAAGATATATGTAAATACTATAGTATTAGTATTAGTATTAGTATTAGTATTAGTATTAGTATTAGTATTAGTATAGAATACTAATTCTTTATCTTTATTCGGCTCAATCCTTTTTTTTTAGGAAAAGATTGGGCCGAGTTTAATTGCAATTAGGAGAACAAACAGGAATTACTGAATTACGCGCGCTTATTTATTCTCTGTATCTAGCTTCTATTTATCTAGCTTATCCACTGGTTCGAACTCGAATTTGATCTCCTTCCAGACTTCACAAGCAGCGGCTAGTTCAGGGCTCCATTTGCAAGCTTCACGGATAATTTCATTACC